TAATATTTATTTAATTTTATTAAATAATGGGCCAATATGTTGAGATAATTTTATATACTATAAAATATTTTATTATATATATATGTTTTCAACATATAAGAGGGACATATATATATATACCCTCTTAATGTGTTCTTATATTCTTATAAATCAATAATATCTTATATAAACGTGAGACTTAAATAGACCAATTTAATGCTGATATGAAGAAGAAAAAAAAAGTTTTAATTATAACAATTATTGAAGTGTAGTCCTTAAAATCAAATATGATATCTTATGTTATATAAATTATTTATATATATATATATGTATATATGAATAACAATAGAACTATATACATATATATATATATATACTATAAAATATTTTATTATATATATATGTTTTCAACATATAAGAGGGACATATATATATATACCCTCTTAATGTGTTCTTATATTCTTATAAATCAATAATATCTTATATAAACGTGAGACTTAAATAGACCAATTTAATGCTGATATGAAGAAGAAAAAAAAAGTTTTAATTATAACAATTATTGAAGTGTAGTCCTTAAAATCAAATATGATATCTTATGTTATATAAATTATTTATATATATATATATGTATATATGAATAACAATAGAACTATATACATATATATATATATATACTATAAAATATTTTATTATATATATATGTTTTCAACATATAAGAGGGACATATATATATATACCCTCTTAATGTGTTCTTATATTCTTATAAATCAATAATATCTTATATAAACGTGAGACTTAAATAGACCAATTTAATGCTGATATGAAGAAGAAAAAAAAAGTTTTAATTATAACAATTATTGAAGTGTAGTCCTTAAAATCAAATATGATATCTTATGTTATATAAATTATTTATATATATATATATGTATATATGAATAACAATAGAACTATATACATATATATATATATATATACTATAAAATATTTTATTATATATATATGTTTTCAACATATAAGAGGGACATATATATATATACCCTCTTAATGTGTTCTTATATTCTTATAAATCAATAATATCTTATATAAACGTGAGACTTAAATAGACCAATTTAATGCTGATATGAAGAAGAAAAAAAAAGTTTTAATTATAACAATTATTGAAGTGTAGTCCTTAAAATCAAATATGATATCTTATGTTATATAAATTATTTATATATATATATATGTATATATGAATAACAATAGAACTATATACATATATATATATATATACTATAAAATATTTTATTGTTATTATTTATCCCCACTTGAAAGCAAAAAAAAAGTGGGGATAAATAATAATATATTAATTTGAGCTGTTAGTTACTAATTTAATTTAATATTATTGAAATTGGACCCATATTTTGAAAAATGGAAATAAGATTTTATAAAAATGGCGTACTTGGGGAGGGAAGTATTAAGTTTTTTTAGAAAGAAATTTTAATTATGGCTAGTTATTAAATTTTTTCTTTTTTTTTAAATCGTTGGGAGGAAATTTTTATTAAGGACCGTTATTTGGTTTAATATAGTAAAGTTTTATCCTGGCTTAAGATATTAATTATATGAATAAGTTTTATGTAAGTGTTTATCTAAATGAATTATTTATAAAATAGCAGAAATTAATATTATACGATCAAATTGATTTGGATATAATAATTTATAAAATATTGGTTAAAAGCGTGCCAGCTGCCGCGGTTATACGTAGAATGAAAATTAATAAATTTAATTAGAAGTTAAAAGTAATAATGTTTATTGTATTTATAATAATTTAATAAAAGGATGAAATCTTTATTAGGTGATAAATATAGAATGAATTTTGAAGCTTTGAAATTTTTTAATAAACTAGGATTAGATACCCTATTATAATTAGTGTAAATAAGAAAAATTAGAGTAGTAAGAGTTATGATCTTGAAACTTAAAGGATTTGGCGGTGTTTTATACTGTTCAGAGGAATCTGTTTTATAATTGATAATACACGATTTTTGAATACTTAATTTAAAGCTTGTATATCGCCGTCATCAGATTATTTTGATGAGAAAAAGAAAAATTTCGTAATGTTTAATATAAGAATATGTCAGGTCAAGGTGCAGTTTATGATTAAGAAAAAATGGATTACAATAAATAATTATTTAAACGGAATGTTTTTTATTAGAAATATGAAGGTGGATTTGAAAGTAAATTGATTGAAGAATAATTAATTGAATTAGCTCTAAAGCATGTACATATCGCCCGTCGCTCTCATTATTTTGAGATAAGTCGTAACAAAGTAGATGTACTGGAAAGTGTATCTAGAAGGAAATAAAGTGGAGCTTGAAATAAGCATTTCATTTACACTGAGAGGATACTTGATTGTATTGAGTTACTTTAAAAATTTATATTATTATTGATAAGGTGGGAAATATATTGATGAGAGGAAAAAGTTTTTAATATTTTAGTATGTTTAAGAATTAATAAAAATTAATAATAGTTTATTAGTACTTGGAAGGAAATATAAGTATAAATGTGTTAAAGAAGATTTAAGAATTGTATCTTGTGTATCAGAATTTATTAAATGAAAAGTTGATAATAAATTGTTCTCGAATTTTTGGGGATTTATTAATTTATTTTAGTTAATGTAGTATTTTTATTAATAATAAATTAATGGTAATGAAATGTTTATCGTTCAAAATGATATCTAGTTCTTTAAGAAATAAATTTAATTTAGTTTTATGATTTTTTTTAATATTATTAGGGTTATAAATTGAGGATTTTAGGGATAAGCTTAAAATTTATTATTAAATTGATAATTTGGTATTTGAATAAATATAATTTATGGTGTTAAATTTTTGTATTGTTTAATAACTGATTTTTAAGAAAAAGATTTATTTGAAATTAATTTAATGATTAAAGTAATTAATTTAATAAGAAAATTGATGAAATCATGATAAAATTAGTAAAGGTTAGATTTAAATTATATTGGAATTGATAATTTATAATAAGGAATTAGGCAAAATATGTAATTTCCGCCTGTTTAACAAAAACATGTCTTTATGAATGAATATAAGGTTGAATCTGCCCAATGAATGATATTTTAAATGGCTGCGGTATATTGACTGTACGAAGGTAGCATAATCATTAGCTTTTTAATTGGAAGCTGGAATGAATGATTTGACGAGAAATACTCTGTCTATTTATGATAAATTGAATTTTATTTTTTAGTTAAAAAGCTGAAATGTTGATAAGGGACGAGAAGACCCTATAGAATTTATATGATTTATGAATGAAAGAGTTTGGTTTAATGAATTTAAATTTATTTATGGATTATATTTTGTTGGGGTGATAAGAAAACAATAAAAGCTTTTGTTTTATTTCTGACTAAGATAAAAGAAATAATATTTATGATCTTGTAATATGGATTGAAAGAAATAATTACCTTAGGGATAACAGCGTAATTTTATTTGAGAGTTCATATCGATAATAAAGATTGCGACCTCGATGTTGGATTAAGATTATTATTAGGTGCAGTAGTTTAATAAATAGGTCTGTTCGACCTTTAAATTCTTACATGATCTGAGTTCAGACCGGCGAGAGCCAGGTCGGTTTCTATCTTTAAATTAAAATCATAATTTAGTACGAAAGGACCATTTATGAAATATATTATTTTTGGAAAGAATTTAATTAATTACCATTTTGGCAGATGAAGTGTAATGAATTTAGAATTCATAGATATGATTTAATTAATTATATGTGGTATTAATGAGGGAAATTTTACTAATAATTGTTTATTTTTTGTTAATAGTTATTATAGTGTTAATTTCTATAGCATTTTTAACACTTTTAGAACGAAAAGTGTTAGGTTATATTCAGATTCGAAAAGGGCCTAATAAAGTTGGTTATGTAGGTATTTTACAACCATTTGCTGATGCTGTAAAGCTTTTTTTGAAGGAGCAAACTTATCCTTATTTATGTAATTATTTAATTTATTGATTTTGTCCTATTGTGGGATTAGTTTTATCTTTAATTGTTTGATTAGTATTTCCTTTTTTTACTTGTTTTATTTCTTTTGAATTTGGATTATTGTTTTTTTTGTGTTGTTTAAGAATAGGAGTTTATAGAATTATATTGGCAGGATGATCTTCGAATTCTAATTATGCATTATTGGGAAGTTTACGTGCAGTAGCACAGACTATTTCATATGAAGTGAGATTGTCTTTAGTTTTATTATCTTTTATTATGATAGTAGAAGGTTTTAAATTAGTTAATTTTTATTATTATCAGGAGTATATTTGATTTATTGTTTTTAATCTTCCTTTAGGATTGATTTGATTTTCATCAATATTAGCTGAAACTAATCGAACTCCTTTTGATTTTGCGGAAGGGGAGTCTGAACTGGTGTCTGGATTTAATGTGGAATATAGAAGAGGTAGTTTTGCTCTTATTTTTATAGCTGAATATGTAAGTATTTTGTTTATGAGATTAATGATTGTGATTTTAAATTTAGGATGTAATATAAAATCATTTTTTTTCTTTTTTGAAATTGTATTAGTAAGATTTATATTTATTTGGGTTCGTGGAACTCTTCCTCGTTTTCGTTATGATAAATTAATATATATATCTTGAAAAATTTATTTACCTTTATCTTTAAATTATTTGATATTTTTTGTAGGAGTGAAAATTTTCCTGATTAGTTGAATATGTTGAGACATTTTTTGAAAAGCTAATAAAAGATTTAAACTTTTTTAGAATGTTTTCAAAACAAATGCTTTAAAAAGCTTATTAACTAATTGAAGATTATTCTAATAAGTTGTCTCATAGTTTATAAAATAAAAAATTTATTAGATATAGAGAGAAGTAGAAAATTGTTAAGATTTGTCCTGTAATAATAAAAGGGTCTTCTACGGGTCGTGCTCCGATTCAGGTTAAAAGTAAGATTGTTACGGAATATATTCAGAATAATAATTGATTTAAAGGGTAAAATTGGTTTGTTATGAATTTATTTTTGGGTAATAAGGGAAAGATGAACAAAATAGCAATGGATAGAACTAAGGCAATTACTCCTCCTAATTTATTAGGAATGGATCGTAAAATTGCGTAGGCAAATAAAAAATATCATTCGGGTTGGATATGAATAGGTGTTACTAAGGGATTTGCTGGAATGAAATTGTCGGGATCTCCTAATAGATATGGATTTAAGAGTGATAATATGATTAGGGATGAAATTAAGATGATGATTCCAATAATATCTTTTAAAGTGAAGTAAGGATGAAAAGGAATTTTATCAGTGTTTCTGTTAACACCTAGTGGATTATTAGAACCTGTTTGATGAAGAAATAATAGATGGATTATTACAAAAGCAGAAATAATAAAAGGTAATATGAAATGAAATGTAAAAAATCGAGTAAGAGTAGCATTATCAACTGCAAATCCTCCTCAAATTCATTGTACTAATCTTTTTCCTAAAAAAGGGATTGCTGATAAGAGATTAGTAATAACTGTAGCTCCTCAAAATGATATTTGTCCTCAAGGTAAAACATATCCTATGAAAGCGGTAGCTATAACTAAAAATAAAATAATAACTCCAACATTTCATGTAAGGTTTAAATTGAATGAATTATAATAAATTCCACGTCCTACATGAAGATAAAGACAAATAAAAAAAAATGAAGCTCCATTAGCATGAATTGTACGAATTAATCATCCATTATTTACATCTCGGTAAATATGATTAATACTATAGAAGGCTAAATCAATATTGGCTGTATAGTGTATGGCAAGAAAGATTCCGGTTAAGATTTGAATTATTAAGCAAAGACCTAATAAAGAACCAAAATTTCATCATGAGGAAATATTAGATGGAGCTGGAAGGTCAATAAGTGCATTATTAATAATTTTGAGAAGAGGGTGATTGGTTCGTAAAGGTTTATTCATTTGTATTAATTTATTTGTCGTAATGGTCCTTTAGAAATATTAGAAATTTTTGTAACTATAATTAGGGTGATTAACAAATATAATATTAAAAATCATGTTATTTTAAAATTGGATTCAGAAAATAAATTGATTAGTGTATTTGAGGTTTCTTGGTAATTATGAAAATTTATATTATTTATTATACTGTTGTCTGCTAGTACAATAAAATTGAAATTAATTTGGATTAATATAATAATGAGAAAAAATATAAATAAAAATATGATTCCAATATAAATAATATTAATTTTTTGAGAAGAAAATATAATATTAGGGGTTAATCTTGTTATATAAATAAAAATAACTAGTATGCCCCCCAAAAAGATTAAGAAAAGGATATATGAATATCAAAAGTTAAGAAAAAGTTCACCAATTATGAAGCATATAAAAAGTGTTTGAAAAATAATTATAATAGTTGATGATAATGGATGATTAGAAAATATAAATAATTGATTTATAATAAATATTAAATATAAGGTTATTTTAATTATGATATCAAAGATAGTTTAACAAAAATTTTAATTTTGGAGATTGAGGATGAAAAATAATTTCTCTTTGAAGTTTTAAAAGAATGATCTTATTTTTGGTTTACAAGACCAATGTTTTATGTTAAACTATTAGAACTAATGGATTTATGAATAATGATTTTTGTTATATATATATATATAAGAGGCTTATTAGTGTTTATAATAAAGCGTAAACATTTAATTATAACTTTATTGAGATTAGAATATATAATGTTAATAATATATTTTATTCTTTATTTTTATTTATTTCAATATGAAGGTGATTTATATTATTTAATGATGTTTTTAGTTTTTTCGGTATGTGAAGGGGTTTTAGGATTAAGAATTTTGGTATTAATAATTCGTAGACATGGTAATGATTTTTTTCAGTCATTTGTAATTTTGCGGTGTTAAAATATATTGTTATATTATGTTGTTTGATCCTTTTGTCTAGTTTATATATAATAGAATGATGAATGGTTCAATTGTTGTTGATATTATTATTTTTTGTATTTTTTATTTCGATTGGTTTGAATTTAGAGGAAAGTTTATTGGGGTATGGATTAGGTTTGGATAATTTATCTTATGGGTTGGTATTATTGAGAATCTGAATTTGTAGATTAATATTGATGGCGAGAAGAATAATTTATTATAATAATATTTATAAAGAGTTATTTGTTGTGGTGTTATTATTAATGTTATTATTATTATTATTAACATTTAGAAGAATGGATATGGTTAAGTTTTATTTATTTTTTGAAGGAAGATTAATCCCAACTGTATTAATAATTTTTGGTTGAGGGTATCAACCGGAACGTCTTGAAGCGGGGATATATTTATTATTTTATACATTATTAGCTTCATTACCTTTATTAGTTGTATTTTTAAAAATTTTTAAAGAAAATAATTCTTTGATTTTTTTATTAATTGGTAATATTGGTACTGATTTTATTATATATTTATCTTTAATATTAGCATTTTTAGTAAGGATACCAATATTTATGGTTCATTTATGACTTCCTAAGGCTCATGTGGAAGCTCCAGTAGCAGGATCAATAATTTTAGCCGGTGTTTTGTTAAAATTAGGGGGATATGGATTATTACGAGTAATAAAGATAATTATAATAAAGGGGCTGGAATTTAATTATTTATTTATAAGAGTATCATTAGTTGGAGGTTTTATGGTTAGATTAGTTTGTTTACGACAAGTGGATTTAAAATCAATAATTGCTTATTCTTCAGTAGCTCATATAAGAATTGTATTGGGAGGATTATTTACAATTTCAATATGGGGGATTCAAGGAAGATATACTTTAATGGTTGCTCATGGTTTATGTTCATCTGGTTTATTTTATTTGGCAAATGTACTTTATGAACGATCAGGAAGACGAAGAATAATAATTAATAAAGGAGTGATAAATTTTATACCAAGAATAGCTTTATGTTGATTTTTATTAAGATCTTCTAATATGGCAGCTCCTCCTTCACTTAATTTAATAGGTGAAATTTGTTTGTTAAATAGTTTAGTAGCTTGAAGAGTTGTTAGAATATTTATTTTAATACTGTTATCTTTTTTTAGAGCTTCTTATAGATTGTATTTATATTCTTTTGTTCAACATGGAAAGATATATTCAGGCTTATATTCTTGTGGAAGAGGATTTTTTCGTGATTATTTAGTAATTTTTTTACATTGATTACCTCTGAATTTGATGGTTTTAAAGGGGGATTATTGAATTCTTTGAGTTTAACTTAAATAGTTTAATTAGAATATCAATTTGTGGTATTGAAGGAACATAAATTTAGTGTTTTGGGTTATAATTTGAAAAATTAGATTATGTAAGATTGGATTTTTTGTTTTACTATTAACAAGTTTTTTGATACTTTTTTGGGGGGGTTTTTGTTTATTAATAAATTTTTTTGTAATTATTGAATGAGAAATATTCAGATTATCATCATTAACTGTAGAGATAGTAATTTTATTGGATTGAATATCATTGTTATTTATGGGGTTTGTATTAATAATTTCTTCTTTAGTAATTAATTATAGAGAAGAATATATGATAGGAGATAAAACTTTAAATCGGTTTATTATTTTGGTAATATTGTTTGTTGGTTCAATAATAATATTAATTATTAGACCAAATTTAATTAGAATTTTATTAGGATGAGATGGTTTAGGTTTGGTTTCTTATTGTTTAGTAATTTATTATCAGAATACAAAATCTTATAATGCGGGTATATTAACAGCTTTAACTAATCGTATTGGTGATGTTATGTTATTAATAGCAATTGCTTGGTTTTTAAATTATGGTAGATGAAATTATTTGAATTATATTAATATAATTAATATACAAGAAATGCAGGTTGTAGGTATATTAATTATATTAGCAGCATTAACAAAAAGTGCACAAATTCCTTTTTCTTCATGATTGCCAGCAGCAATGGCTGCTCCTACACCTGTATCTGCTTTGGTTCATTCTTCTACTTTAGTTACGGCTGGGGTTTATTTATTAATTCGTTTTGATAAGTTAATTATGTTAAGATATTTAAGTGAAATTTTATTAATTATTGGGTGTTTAACAATATTTATAGCTGGAGTTGGAGCTAATTTTGAATTTGATTTAAAGAAAATTATTGCGTTGTCTACTTTAAGTCAATTAGGATTAATAATAAGATCTATTGGATTAGGCTATTCAGAATTAGCTTATTTTCATATAATAACACATGCTTTATTTAAGGCTTTATTATTTATATGTGCTGGTTCTATTATTCATGGTGTTGATGATAATCAGGATATTCGTGGATTGGGAATATTATGAATATTAATACCTTTAACATCAGTTTGTTTTAATGTATCAAATTTAGCTCTTTGTGGGATACCTTTTTTGTCAGGTTTTTATTCTAAGGATTTGATTTTGGAGGTAATATCTATAAGAAATTTTAATATTTTTATTTATGTTATATTTTATATTTCCACAGGTTTAACAGTAAGTTATTCATTCCGTTTATTATATTATTCTATAACAGGAATTTGAATAGGAAAATCATTTATAGTAATGGAAGATGTAAATGGAATAACTAATAGAATAATTATGTTAATGTTTATAGCTGTTATAGGAGGAAGAATATTAAGTTGAATAATTTTAATTGTTCCTTATATAGTAAGTATAACTTTTATTATAAAAAGAATGGTATTAATTGTTATTATTATGGGGAGTTGAATAGGTTATGTATTATTTAGAGGGATAAATTTAATAAAAAGAATTATAAAAAGTAATTTTTTTTTGGAATTTATTGGAACTATGTGATTTTTACCTTATTTATCAACTTTTATAATAAATATTTATCCGTTAAAGTGAGGATTTATTATTTTTAAAAATTTTGATCTGGGATGAATAGAAGAATATGGAGGGTATGGAATGAAAAGATTTGTAAAAATTAGTTCTTTAAAGAATCAAATTTATCAGAATAATGATTTGAAGGTATATATTATGAGATTTGTTGGTTGAATAGTAATTATATTTTATATACTTTAATTTAAGTAGCTTAAGTTAAAGTATTTCGTTGAAGTTGAAAAGATAAATTCATTTATTTCTTAAATATTGAGTTAAATTCAGAATTTAACTTATAAATAAAAATATTAATTATACAATGAAAATGTATTGTTTTAATTAAACTATATAAGAATAATAAGGAATATAAACAATTTAAATGCTTTATGAAAAGTTAGCAGCTTTTCTATTATTATTCCTTTAATTGGAAAATTAATTTCATTGATATTATTAACAATAATAAACCTCTAATTTGGTTTCAATTAAAAATAAGGGATTTATATCCTTTTTTCAGGTCGAAACTGAATGTATTTATAAATACTTCAAATTCAAGAATAATTGAATTATTCAATACTTTTTGAGTGCAAATCAAATGTTATAAGTAACTATATTCCCATAGTGTTCATTGTAAAGCTCCATTAATTCATTCATGGTAGAGGCCGAGAAGGAGAATGATAATAAAAAAAGTTAAGGTTAATGATCATAATAAGAAGTTACTAGTATAAAGAATAATAATTGAGGGTAATAAAAGGGCGATTTCTACATCAAAAATTAAAAAAATAATAGTGATAAGGAAAAATTGTAATGAAAAAGGTAGTCGGGAAGATTTAAAAGGGTCAAATCCACATTCAAAAGGTCTATTTTTTTCACGATTTATTGTTATTTTTTTTGATGTTATGGAGATAATGGTAATAATAATTAGGGAAATAGTTAATGGTAAAAGAAATATAATGAAACAAATATAAATTATTTATTTTAAGATTTAATCTTTTTGATTGGAAGTCAAATGTACTAGTATATACTAAATAAATTAGAGAAGTATAGTAATTGTTTTAGAATTTAAGGGTGGATGTAGTAATTATCTTCCTCATCAATAAATTGATATATATAAGAATAATCATACTAAATCTACAAAATGTCAATATCATGCTGCTGCTTCAAATCCAAAATGATGTTTTCTGGAAAAATGATAATAAATGTGTCGAAATCAGGAAATTATTAGAAATGTGGTTCCTATAATTACGTGAAGTCCATGGAATCCAGTTGCTAGAAAGAAAGTGGATCCATAACTTCTGTCTGCAATAGAAAAGGTAGCTTCTAAATATTCGTAAGCTTGTAGGATAGTAAAATATATACCTAATGCTACAGTTCAAAAAAGTCCTTGGGAGGTTTGAGATCAATTTCTTTCTATTAATCTGTGGTGAGCTCAAGTTACTGATAATCCTGAGGATAAAAGAATAATAGTATTTAAAAGTGGGATATGTGAAAAATTGAAGGGTTGAATTCCTAAAGGTGGTCAATGGGATCCAATATCAACAGCTGGTGATAAAGTTACATGGAAGAAGGCTCAAAAAAAGGAAAGAAAGAAAAAGATTTCGGAAATAATAAAAAGGATTATTCCTCATCGTAGTCCTGTATGTACATCTAAGGTATGAGCTCCTTGTAGAGTTCCTTCTCGTGTTACATCACGTCATCATAGGATTATTGTAAGTATGATAATAATAATTCCTATAAAAAGTAATGATGGGTTAAATGTATGAAATCATTTTACTAGTCCAGAGGTTATCGAAAAGGCCCCAGTTGCTCCTGTAAGGGGTCAAGGGCTTAATGTAACGAGATGGAATATATGATTAGAATGTTGCATAAGTTACTTCTCTACAATAAAGTGAGGCAAGGACGGCAAATACATAAGCTTGAATTATTGCTACAGCTGATTCTAATATTAATAATAAGAGTTGTGTAATAACTAAAAATTGTAACATGATTGGTGAATTTATAATTAAGTGGCCTGTGTTACCTAATAATGTTATTAATAAATGACCTGCAATTATGTTTGCTGTTAATCGAACAGCTAAAGTCCCTGGTCGGATTATATTACTAATGGTTTCGATGCATACTATAAAAGGTATTAATATGGTAGGTGTTCCTTGTGGAACTAAATGTGCAAATATATGTTGTGTGTGATTAAATCAACCATATAATATAAATGTTAATCAGAAAGGTAAAGCTAGAGTTAAAGTGATAGTTAAGTGACTTGTGCTGGTAAAAATAAAAGGAAATAAACCTATAAAATTGTTTATGATAATAAATGAAAAAATGATGATGAAGATAAAGGTTGATCCCTTTGAATTTGGTCCTAATAGAATTTTATATTCATTATATAAGGTTGAAATAATGGAATTTCATAAAAAAATTGGTCGAGATGGAATAAATCAGAATGAAAAAGGAATAAAGATTAAGAACAATATTGTTCTTAATCAATTAAATGATCAGTTTAAAATTCTTGTTGAAGGATCGAATACTGAAAATAAATTTGTTATCATAATCAATTAAATTTGAAGTTAAATTTTTGTAAGTGGGAAGAAATAATAGGATATTTTATTAGGTAGAAAAAAACGAGTATAGATACTAAGATGAATGTGAAGGTAAAATATAAATATAAAGTGGTTCATCACAATGGAGCTATTTGTGGTATTAAAAAATATCGGGAGATTATTTTAACTTGACAAGTTAATGTTATGATTTTAACTAATTTTTTCATCAGAAGTAGATGTTAATTACTATAAAGTGGTTTAAGAGACCAATACTTACTTTCAGTCATCTGATGAATTATAAGCAAGATTTAATTCAGTTGCAAAAGTCGTGTAAGTTTGTTGCTTGGATAGTAATTGGTATAAATCTATGGTTGGCTCCACAGATTTCTGAGCATTGTCCAAATAAAATTCCAGGACGATTAATTGAAAATCTTCCTTGATTTAATCGTCCTGGAGTTGAATCAATTTTGATTCCTAGACTCGGAATAGTTCATGAATGAATAACATCAGCTGCGGTAGTTAAAAGACGGATTTGAGTTTTGATTGGTAATTTAATTTGATTATCTACATCTAATAGACGAAATGTATTATTGGTTTCTGAAGGAATTATATAAGAATCAATTTCAATTGAGCTATTGGAATCTATTAGTTCATAACTTCAGTATCATTGATGACCAATGGATTTGATTGTAATTAATGGATTAAATCTTTCGTCGGTTAAATATAAAATTACTAAGGATGGGAGTGCAATAAAAATTAGGACAATCCCTGGTATAACTGTTCAAATGGATTCTAGGGATTGGTCTTCTAGTAATGATCGGTGGATTCAGCTGTTATAAGATAATGATGTTATTAAATGAAGAACACTAACTGAAATAATAATTAGAATTACAATAGAATGATCATGAAAGAAAGTTAATTGTTCTATGAGAGGTGAAGATCCATTTTGGAAATTGAGGTTTGATCAGGTAGATATTTCTAAAAAAAAGATATATCTTTTATTTATGAAGCTTAAATTCATTGCACTATTCTGCCATATTAGAATGTATTATTTAAATGAAATTATTGGTAATTCAGAATAAGAGTGTTCTATTGGAGGAAAATTTTGGTATCATTCAAGGGAAGAAGGTGAATTGAGTGAAAATACTGGCGTTCGTATAGTTAATATACTTTCTCATATAATGAAAAAAAACATGAAAATTCCAATTAGTGAAATTGTGGATCCTATGGTTGAGATAACATTTCAAAAGGTATATGCATCTGGATAATCGGAGTATCGTCGAGGTATTCCTGCTAATCCTAGAAAATGTTGGGGAAAGAATGTTAAATTGACTCCTAGAAATATAATGGTGAATTGAATTTTTAGTCATTTATTGTTTATGGTTAAACCAGTAAATAGTGGATATCAGTGAATAAAACCTGCTATAATTGTAAAAACTGCTCCTATTGATAATACATAATGAAAGTGTGCTACAACGTAATAAGTATCATGAAGAGTAATATCAATTGATGAGTTAGCTAGAATGATTCCTGTTAAACCCCCAACAGTAAATAAAAATACAAATCCTAAAGTTCAAAGTAGAGAAGGAGAGTATGATAATTGTGATCCATGTAGAGTTCTAATTCAACTGAAAATTTTAATTCCTGTTGGAACTGCAATTACTATTGTTGCGGATGTAAAATAGGCGCGTGTGTCAACATCTATTCCAATTGTAAATATGTGATGTGCTCAAACGATAAATCCTAAAAATCCAATTGTTGCTATAGCATAACCTATACCAAGTATTCCGAAGGGTTCTTTTTTTCCTCTTTCTTGGGCAATGATATGAGAAATTATACCAAAACCAGGTAGGATTAAAATGTAAACTTCTGGGTGACCAAAAAATCAAAATAAATGTTGATATAAGATGGGATCTCCTCCTCCAGCAGGATCAAAGAATGTAGTGTTTAAGTTTCGGTCGGTTAATAATATGGTTAAGGCACCTGCTAATACTGGGAGTGAAAGAAGTAAAAGAATTGCAGTAATTCCTACTGATCAGGCAAATAATGGTATTTGATCTAGTGTTATTCCAGGGGTACGTATATTAATTATTGTGGTAATAAAATTGATTGCACCTAGGATTGAAGAAGCACCAGCTAAATGTAGAGAAAAAATGGCTAAATCTACAGATCTACCGGCGTGAGCAATTTCAGCTGAAAGAGGAGGATAAACTGTTCAACCAGTACCGGCTCCATATTCTACAATACTTCTAGTTAATAATAAAGTTAATGAAGGGGGTAGAAGTCAAAATCTTATATTATTTATTCGTGGGAAGGCTATATCTGGAGCTCCTAATATTAAAGGAACTAATCAATTTCCGAATCCTCCAATTATGATAGGTATTACTATAAAGAAGATTATAACAAATGCATGAGCTGTAACAATTACGTTATAAATTTGATCATTACCAATTAGTTGACCTGGTTGACCTAATTCTGTTCGGATTAATATTCTAAGTGCTGTACCTAATATACCAGCTCATGCACCAAAGATAAAATATAAAGTACCAATATCTTTATGATTTGTGGAAAAGAATCAGTATTGCGGTAAAATGGCTGAGGTTAGGCGATAAATTGTAAATTTATTTACGAGATTGAATCTCTTTTATCAGTATAAGTCTAAAAAGCTTTATATTCAAAAATGATAGTAGATTGCAAATCTAAAGGTGTAATTTAATACTAAGGCTTGATTAGTATTTTTATTCAATTTTAGCTTTGAAGGCTAATAGTTTTTTTAACTTAAAGCCTTAAAGAAAATTGAATAAAAATACTAAGCAAGGTAATCCTAAGATTGAAATAAATCTTAGTGTTATTAAAATGTAATTATTTTGGTTAATATTTTCAGGGGGTAAAATTAATCATTTATTTGATAAGGAAGCAAATATAAAAATTTTTAGGGAGATACGTAAATAATAAAATAGGGTTAGGATTGAAGAAATAATAAGAATTACTAATATAAAATTTGTGAATAAATTTATTTGTATAGATTCAATGATTAATCATTTTGGTAAAAATCCAATGAATGGAGGTAAACCTCTTAAGGATAAAAAATTTATACTAATGAAAAAATTAGTATATTTACTATTAACAAGGTTATCTAATATAAATTGATTAATATGGGAAATTTGATAAGAAGAGAATAAAAATATTAATGAAAAATTTATAATAGAATAAGTAGTGAAATAAACTAATCAAATAGAATTATTAAATTGTAAAATTAAAATTATTCATCCAATATGATTGATGGAGGAATAAGCTATAATTTTTCGTAATGATGTTTGGTTTACTCCTCCAATAGCTCCTACAATGATGGAAGTTAAAGAAATTAAATTGAATCATAAAGAAGTTTTTATTAATAAAATTAAAATGGAGAAAGGTGCTAATTTTTGTCAAGTGGTTAAAATGAGACAATTTATTCAAGTTAATCCTTCTATAACTTTAGGTAATCAATAATGGAATGGGGAAGCCCCTAGTTTTATAAATAATGTAATTGAAATCAAATTATAAAAAATATTTTGAATTTCAATAAGGTTTTTTTCTATAATGAGGAAAATTATTATAAAGAATAATAAGAGGGATGATGCTACGGCTTGAATTAGAAAATAAAAAAGAGCAGCTTCTCTTGAGAATATATTAGTGGAATTAGAAATTAAAGGGATGAAAGATAGTAAATTAATTTCTAAGCCTATTCATGTGGCTAGTCATGAATTGGCAGAAATGGTTACTATTGTTCCTATAATTAAAAGGGAAAAGAATAAAATTTTGGAAGGATTATTATAAGATATTAAAAAGAAAAAGATTTTACTTTTATAAGTGAGGTATGAACCCAATAGCTTAATTAGCTTATCTTTTTCTTGTAAAAATATATTTTGGTGTAAGATGCACAAAAGATTTTGATTCTATTGGAAATAGTTTGATTCTATTAAATATAATAAGAGTAATTAAATTACATTATTTATCCTATCAAGATAATCCTTTTTGGTCAGGCATCTTATT